TATTTCAAACAAATCCCGAAATTCTAAACTACCCGTTATCCGATAAAGACCTAAAATTCCTAATAAAAAACCAAAATCCCCTATACGATTAGTTACAAAGGCTTTTTGACAAGCATTTGCTGCAATAGGGCGTGTGAACCAAAAACCTATTAATAGATAAGAACACATTCCAACCAATTCCCAAAAAATATAAATTTGTATCAAATTAGAACTAGTAACTAATCCTAACATTGAAATATTAAAAAAACTCATATAAGCAAAAAATCTCAAATATCCTTGATCGTGAGACATATAACTGTCACTATAAATAAGAACCAGAACTCCAACAGTAGTAATTAATATTGACATAATAGAGGTAAGTGGATCGATCAAGTGACCAAACTCTAAAGAAAGATCATTATTGATAGTCCAAGACCCTACATATTGATAGGTAGAATTGTTATTTATTTGATGAATAGACACATCGATTGAAAAAATCATAACTATACTTAACAGCAAAACACTAGGAAAAGCCCACATACGGCGAAGATTTTTTGTTGCCGTCGGAAAAAGTAGAAGTCCCACTCCTATTAACATAGGAACTGGAAGTGGAATGAAAGGTATGATCCATGAATATTGATATGTAAATTCCATACAAAATAAATAAATAAAAAAAAATATTTTTTTTTCTTAATTTAATGAGTTTTATTTCTTATTTGCAGATTTTATCTCTTTTGAAAGGGTTTCAGTTAATAAAAACTTAAGATATGCAAAACAAACTTAAATAGAATTATCTATTGTTAATTATTCTTAATCTTTGCTTTGTCCAATACTTCAAATATTGCAAAGCACGAAGTGAAAATGGGTCAAAAGAAATTACTAGTGAAAAAAGAAAGTTTCTTTTTTCTTTTTATTTTTCGTAAGTATTAAGAAAATACAAATTTTTAATTATTTTTTTCTATAATTACAGTAATTTACATCTATAGAGTGAGGAAAACTAATTCCACAAAAACAAAAAACATTAGTTTATTTTGATATGAATTATAAAAAAAGTCCATATAACCCGACCTAACCTCTAACTTAATAAACTAATAATTTTTTTCGTTTTTTTATTGATATTCAGAAAATCAATTAGTTCATTTTGGAACTAATTGATTTTTTTTTCCATAAAATCTATGTTTGTAAAAGGGGTTATGTTTACATAGACCTGAAAAAAAAAAAAGAATTAAGATACATGATCTTTTAAAATCAATCATATATCTTTTAATATTGAAAAAATATTAATAAATAATAAATTAACGATCAATTTGGTTCAAATTTCAAACTGAAATGAAATTAAGAGCACTCGTTCGTCAAGCTGGATCAATTCTTTTTTTTTTATTAACCGAGATAAGGGTTGGGTTCTTAAACTTTTTCGATGTATTTTTTTCTATGTATAAAAACAGTACAACGAAAATAGTTAGAGATAGAAAGATACAGTTTTCTTTATTTGTAAGAATTACATAAAAGATTACTAGAGCAAAAAAAAAAAAGATTATCTGATTTTTCCATATCTACATTTTAAATTTTATGAAAGAATATAATCTAGAAAAAAAAAAAAGATAATACCTAAAAATATATGGCTAATTAAAGAACAATTCGTTTTGAACAATAGATGTCTTTGACATACAACCATAGCAATTAATAAACTAATATAATTTTTGAATGGCAGTTCCAAAAAAACGCACTTCTAGATCAAAAAAACGGATTCGGAAAAATATTTGGAAAAAGAAGGGATATTGGGCAGCATTGAAAGCTTTTTCGTTAGCGAAATCTCTTTATACGGGGAACTCAAAAAGTTTTTTTGTGCAAGAAATACAAACATTGGAATAATCTGAATTAGACGGATGCGAAGAATAGTGTAATTTTTTTTATTATTTTCGAATTTCATTTTTATTTTGATATGTATTTCTATAACTAATAGATAACTAAAAAAAATAAAAATAAGAAAAGAATAATAATTTATATTTCTTAATGTTTTTAACTGATCAATATAAAATTAAACCTATTTTGCCCTTCTGTATTATTGTACTTTTGTTCTGTATTATTGTACTTTTGTTCTTATGATATGTAGAATAATAATTATTTTGAATTCTAAATTCTAAAAAAAAATGGTATTCTTTTTTTTTTTCAAAAAAAAAAAAAAAGAATAAACACAATACGATTTCCACCTTTTTAGTATGTTTTCTCATTTTTCGTGATGGGGATTCTTATTTTCCCCATCGACCCAATAATCAATAAAAAAAATTTGTCTTTTTTTTTTATTAATATGAAAATTCTTTCATTTACTGTTTCAAATTGAAAATTGAATGTTTACTAAACAAATGTTGTATTTGAATTAACTCTTTAAATCTCGACAATTGACTAAAAATCGGCTATTATGATTTCGAGCAAGCCGCTATGGTGAAATCGGTAGACACGCTGCTCTTAGGAAGCAGTGCTAGAGCATCTCGGTTCGAGTCCGAGTGGCGGCATGGCATCTTCCAAAAGAGTAAGTCCTTATAATGAATTCAATTCCCGATTTCCATTCCTATAATTATAATTAGAAACTCCCCCTTTTTTAGTTTATTAATATATTAATATATGATATTTTTAACTTTAGAGCATCTATTAACTCATATATCGTTTTCGGTCGTATCAATTATAATTGCAATTCATTTGATAACCTTATTAGTCAACGAAATTGTAACACTATCACTATATGATTCGTCCGAAAAAGGAATGATAGTAACTTTTTTTTGTATAACAGGATTATTAGTTACTCGTTGGATTTTTTCGGGACATTTACCATTAAGTGATTTATATGAATCACTAATCTTTCTTTCATGGGGTTTTTCCATTTTTCATATGATTGCGCGTTTTAAAAAACATAAAAACCATTTAAGGACAATAATCGCACCAAGTGTTATTTTTACTCAAGGTTTTGCTACTTCGGGTCTTTTAACAAAAATGCATCAATCCGCAATATTAGTACCCGCTCTCCAATCCTATTGGTTAATGATGCACGTAAGTATGATGGTATTGGGCTATGCAGCTCTTTTATGTGGATCATTATTATCAGTAGCTCTTTTAGTCATTACATTTCGAAAAGTCATAAGGATTATTGATAAGAGCAAGAATTTTTATTTTTTAAATGAGTCATTTTTTTTTGTTGAGATCTTGAACGAAAGAAAGAATGTTTTACAAAAGACTTCCTTTCTTTCTTCTAGCAATTATTACAGGTCTCAATTTATTCAACAATTGGATCGTTGGGGTTATCGTATTATTAGTTTAGGATTTATCTTTTTAACCATCGGCATTCTTTCGGGAGCAGTATGGGCTAATGAGGCATGGGGATCGTATTGGAATTGGGATCCAAAGGAAACTTGGGCGTTTATTACTTGGACCATATTTGCGATTTATTTACATACTAGAAAAAAAAAAAAATGGGAAGGTGTAAATTCTTCAATAGTGGCCTCTATGGGATTCCTTATCATTTGGATATGTTATTTTGGGATCAATCTATTAGGAATAGGACTACATAGTTATGGATCATTTACATCGAATTGAAGTGAGTAAGGGGTTTGATAAATAGAAACATAGTAAGCATATATATAAGAAAACTTCGCATAAACCGTCGAGAACCCTTTAAATCAAATAATGTAGTAGTTCAAGGGGTTCTCGCAAACACCAACCATATCTGGTTACAATTCATTTTTTTTATTTAAGATAAGAGTAAGATAAGAAAAAATATTTCTTTTTTGATTGTACAATGGACATTATTAAAAAAGAAAAATAGGATTTCTTTTTTCTTTTTTTTTTTTACTGTTTTTTTTTTGATTCATGAAAACTATCTATAATTAGATAGAATAGCTTCGACCTTGTCAACCGATAATGAGAAAATAAAATCTGGATAAATACCAATAACTATTACAGGTATAAGAATAGAAATCGAAATAAATAACTCTCGTGGCCCAGAATCAAAAAAAGAAAAGTTTGGTGTATTAAAAAGCTTGTATCCATAGAACATTTGGCGTAACATAGATAATGAATAAATAGGAGTTAATATCATTCCAATTGCCGTTACAAAAGTAATTAGTATTTTTGTCATTAAAAAAGATTTTGGACTCGTAATTATTCCGAAAAAGACTATTAATTCTGCAACAAAACCGCTCATGCCTGGCAATGCAAGAGAAGCCATCGATAAGATACTGAACATCATGAATATTTTTGGCATTTGGATAGCCATTCCGCCCATTTCGTCGAGATAAAGAAGACGGATTCTATCATAACTCGTCCCTGCCAAGAAAAAAAGCGCAGCGCCAATAAATCCATGAGAGATTATTTGTAAAATAGCTCCGTTAAGTCCCGTATCGCTTATAGAACCTATTCCTATCATTATGAAACCCATATGAGATACGGAGGAATAAGCTATTCTTTTTTTTAAATTACGTTGACCAAGAGATGTTGAAGCTGCATATATTATTTGAATTGCGCCTAATATCATTAACCAGGGAGAAAATATAGAATGAGCGTGGGGTAATAATTCCATATTAATTCGAACCAATCCATATGCTCCCATTTTTAATAAAATTCCAGCTAAAAGCATACAAGTACTATAATGTGCTTCTCCGTGGGTGTCTGGTAACCATGTATGTAAGGGTATAATCGGCGATTTGACAGCAAAAGCAATAAGAAATCCAATATAAAATAGTATTTCCAGTACCACAGGATACGATTGATTAGCTGATGTTTCAAAATTTAATATTGGTTCATTGGAACCATATAAGCCAATACCTAAAACTCCCATTAATAAAAAAACGGAACTTCCTGCAGTGTACAAAATAAACTTTGTAGCTGAATACAAACGTTTCTTTCCGCCCCACATGGATAAAAGTAAATAAACGGGAATTAATTCTAATTCCCACATAATGAAAAAAAGTAAAATGTCTTGAGAAGAAAATGATCCTATTTGACCGCTATACATTGCTAACATCAAGAAATGGAATAATCTGGATTCTCTAGTAACCGGCTGGGCTGCTAAAGTAGCTAAAGTGGTGATAAATCCCGTCAGTAAAATAGGTCCTATAGATAGTCCATCTATTCCAAATCTCCAGTAAAAATCAAAAAAATTGATCCATTTATAATTCTCCGTCAGTTGGATTAATGGATCGTCCAATTGAAAATGATAACAGAATGCATAGGTTGTTAGAAGGAGATCTATTAAACATATAGAAATAGTATACCATCTAATTACCTTATTTCCTCTATGAGGAAATAAGAAGATTAAGGAACCCGCGAATATTGGCAAAACTACAATTATTGTTAACCAAGGAAAAAAATTCGTGGTAAAAATAAGATACACTTGGGCCAGAAAAACGCGTGCTCAAAATAGACAAAAAAAATATTTTTTTGTCTATTTTGAGTTTTTGTCAGTAAAAAAAAATGTATTCGTGGGGGGTTGAAACGTATCAATAAGCTAGACCCATGCTTCGCGTTGTTTCATGCCATAAATAAACTCGAACACTCAAAAAATCTGTCGGACAGGCAGATTCACATCTCTTACAACCGACACAGTCCTCTGTTCTTGGAGCAGAAGCAATTTGTTTAGCTTTACATCCGTCCCAAGGTATCATTTCTAACACATCTGTAGGGCAGGCTCGTACACATTGAGTACATCCTATACACGTATCATAAATCTTTACTGAATGTGACATTGGATCTATTTATTTTTGAACATCCGAAATTTTCGATCTAGTATAAATTTATAAATGAATCATATATTTCTACACCAGATGAATCAATGATTTACCAGAATTTTTCTAATCAATCTATTTCTAGATCAATTCATAAGAAGACAGAGGCCAAGATGCTTTGATTTCTTACGTTTTCGCAAACATGATCATACATTATATATCATACATGCTAATTTCAATTGAAATTGATGAATATTAGAATTTCGAATATTAAAATTCTAAATTTTATGATTAATCTTATTTATTCAACAAATTCGATTGATTGATACGAGTGGATTTTCTGTTACGATAAACTGACGAAACAATAGCCGGTCCAATAGCTGCTTCAGCGGCTGCAATAGCTATACAAAAAATTGAAAAAATATTTCCTTTTAATTGGCGACTATCAAAAAAATCAGAAAATGTTACAAAATTTAGATTAACCGCATTCAGTATAAGTTCAAGACACATGAGGGCTCTAACCATATTTCGGCTCGTGATCAATCCATAGATACCGATAGAAAATAAATAGGCACTCAAAACAAGTACATGTTCGAGCATCATTGATCAACTCCTTATCAATTTCGATTTCTTTCAATATGAACAACAATTCAACAGATTTGATTGACTAGAGAATATAACAAATACGGATCAAAAGAATTCTTAATAACTTAATAAATCGAAAAAAAAAAAGTCTTTTCGACATAAACAATGTTTCACATTTACATATAATTGAAAGGAAATGGATCTTATAAGATAGAATAAAATTCAATTTGGATTACATTACTGTTGCTAGTTCTAAAGATTTCTTACTGGCGAGCCACGACAATTGCACCTATCAAAGCAGCTAAAAGAATTATGGAAATCAGCTCAAATGGAAGAAAAAAATCTGTTGATAAATAAATTCCAATTTGTTGACTATTGCTTATCAAATCTTGTTCTAGAATCTGGTTTGATCTTGTAGTCCAAATAATCCCGTACCATGATGTATCTAGAATAGTAGTCATTAGTGAAACAAAAATACTTGTACAAACTATCAAAGTAACTCCATCCCCAACGGTCCAAAGATTAAAATCTTGATAATATTCGGAACCATTTATGAACATCACAGCAAATATGATTAAAACGTTTATAGCTCCCACGTAAATAAGTAACTGTGCTGCAGCTACAAAATGGGAATTTGATAAAATATAAAATAAAGATATACAAACAAGAACTAGTCCCAACGAAAAGGCAGAAAAAATTGGGTTGGTAAGGAATACTACTCCTATACTTCCTAATATAAGACCCGATCCCAAAAAGACTAAAAAAAAATCATGTATTGGTTCAGGCAAATCCATTGTAGGTAAAATAAGAGATAAAAAAAATCGACATTTCATGACCTTATTGATAGGACCAGGAACAAATTTGATATACAAAATTCCTAATTGAATTAAATCTAAGGAGTGTGAATTGATATAATATAGATACAATTAAAGGACTAATCTCATTCTTTATACGAAAGAGTAGTCCGAAACTATACTAAACTATACTATGTATATTTTTTTTTTGAAAAAAAAATTACAATATTTATTCTAACTATATTTCTAACTATATATTAATAGTCTATTTATATAAATATAAAATTTAGATAATTTATATAATATTCTTTTTTTTATTTTTATTATTTTTGGATTTTTATTTCATTTTTTTATTTTGTTTATATTATTATATTATTTCTAGAATAGAATGTTTATATATGATAATATAAATAATTAAATATTACTAAATTTTTTTTTAGTTGATTTATTTGAATTGAGGCGAATTTAAAATTGTTCGGATTGTATAATCATCAATTACTGACATTGGTAAACGGCCCAAAGCAATTTGATTATAATTCAATTCGTGACGATCATAAGTCGAAAGTTCATATTCCTCAGTCATTGATAAACAATTTGTTGGACAATACTCAACGCAATTACCACAAAATATACAGATCCCGAAATCAATACTGTAGTTAAGCAATCGTTTCTTTCGAATATCAGTTTCCAGTTTCCAATCAACAACGGGTAGATCTATAGGACATACACGAACACATACTTCACAAGCAATGCATTTATCAAATTCAAAATGGATTCGACCGCGGAAACGCTCGGATGTGATTAATTTTTCATAAGGATATTGAATAGTTACAGGCAAACGATTTGCGTGGGATAAGGTAATCATGAAACTTTGACCAATGTACCTTGCGGATCGTACTGTTTGTTGACCATAATTCATGAACCCATTTATCATAAGAAACATATCGTGAATATCTATAAATAATTTGATTTTTTTCTTTATCTTGTTTGAAACAAGTTATGAATATAGAATACCAATCTTTTACAGTGAAAGCAGTTGAAACGAAGTTGTTAATAATAGATTACCGAGAGAAATAGGTAAAAGAAATTTCCATCCAAGATTTAATAATTGGTCTATCCTTAGCCTAGGTAAAGTCCATCTTGTTGTGATAGAAATGAACAAGAACAAATAAGTTTTAGCTAATGTAATAAAGATACCAATTATAGTTCCAAAAATTCCACATGCTTTATTTATTTCAAAAAGCTCAGAAACGAATATGTACGGAAGAGAGATATTCCAACCGCCCAAGTAAAGAACTGTTACAAATAATGAAGAAATTAATAGGTTTAAATAGGAAGCAACGTAAAATAACCCAAATTTTATACCCGAATATTCGGTTTGATAACCGGCTACTAATTCTTCTTCTGCTTCTGGTAAATCAAAGGGTAATCTTTCACATTCCGCTAGGGAAGAAATTAGAAAAACGATAAAACCTATAGGTTGACGCCACAAATTCCATCCCCAAAAACCATATTTTGATTGCGCATCCACTATATCAACTGTACTTGAACTGTTAGATAATCATAGTCGGTGATAACATTACTGTTTTCGTCGCTATTACAGAACTGTACATGAGATTTTCATCTCATACAGCTCCTCGAGGCCATAAAAAAATCTAAGGACTGAGTCGGTTGTTTTTTGTTATATTTATTTTTTATATATCCCTAGTATAGATAGGATTCAAATCTATTGGACCGGTCCTGAATTAGACCAATTGAATTCTGTCTGTTAGAATAAAAAATAGAAATCTGTTTTAATAATAAATAAAAAAGATACTTCTGAATTGCTCTCATCCCTTAAGAATTTTAATTTGTCGAGTAATAACTTAATTCTTCAATAAAATACTCCTTTAGAATTATCAAAAACCCATCGTTTTCGATTACGAACAAGAATTAGACATTAGTTTATGAATTATGACATGAATTCTATCTCCATAAATATGGATATAAGAAAGACGGGATCCCTCTTTCTTTGTTTATTGTAATTGTATTATATTATTATTCTTTCTATTTTTTTCGTTCCTATTCTTCTTTTTTTTTTTTTATGTGCATAGCATAAAGGGCACTTTTTTTAAATTAAAGGATTATTTCGTTCCCGATAGTTATTTATTTAACCGGTGGATAGGAGTATACTCTGGATCGGAATTATGGGGAGTACTGCCTGATTATTTCTACCAACTTAAAGCCCCAATTAGTATTCTTTTTATTTATTTATGCAGAAATGCTCTTTTGGAAAATTTACATAATCTCCATTACTAATCCTTTGTGTATCTTGGTGTTTCTAACCATCCACCTATTTTTTTTTCATTTAAAAATCCCACCCCTTATTTTAATTTAATTTTTTTTATGGTAATACATGTATAGGAATTCATACAAACAGTAGTGAAAACTCAATAAGGTTGGTCTTTTGAGCCCGCTTCAAGACAGGATGACTAATCAACCAATCTTGGGGTAAATGGTCTCTTCCGCTTATAATTTTTTTTTAATTCTTATACATAGAAAATGAGACTCAATATTTTTACTGCAAATAAATTCAAATTTAAATTTTATACTCAAATTTAAAAATCATAGTATATTCTAATTATATATATTCTAGTATATAGCCGAGTTTTCTAAATTCAAATGAATTAGAAGCTGTTTTATTTCACTCATATAACTATCTGATTTAGTTCATCAATCCGAATTTCGAATAATAATAATGAAGAAAAAAATGAGAATATCTATTTAATTTATTCTACCTCGCTTTTTTTAGAATTTCTTATAAAGAGTATGAAAAGGTTTCTGTCTCAACGAATCGCACGTAGAGATATTGATAACACACATAGAGTTAATGGTATTTCATAACTAATTGATTGAGCAGCAGCCCGTAGACCACCCAAAAAGGAATATTTATTATTTGACCCATATCCTGACATAAGAAGTCCAATGGGAGCAATACTCGAAATAGCAATCCATAAAAAAACACCGATATTGAGATCAGCTAAAACAAAGTTATAGGAAAAAGGAATTACTGAATAGCTTACTAGAATTGATATGACTGATATGGATGGTCCGATAGTGAATAAACGAGTATCTCCCCGAGAGGGAAGAAGATTCTCTTTGAAAAGTAGTTTTGTTCCATCCGCTAGAGCTTGAAGAACTCCCAAAGGACCGGCGTATTCAGGTCCAATACGCTGTTGTATCCCTGCGGATACTTCTCTTTCTAACCATACAATCACTAGTACACCTATTGTGATTCCCAATACGAGAGTCAAAATAGGGCCGAGTACCCATAGAATTCCATAGATCTCTTTTAAAAATTCCAATCTGGAAAAAGAATCGAGATTTTGTACTTCTGTTGTATCCATTATCATTTCAACGATCAACTTCTCCCATAATGATATCTATGCTACCTAGTATTGTCATAATATCAGCCAATTTCATTCTTTTAACTAACTGAGGAAGAATTTGCAAATTGATAAAGCCGGGTGGACGAATTTTCCATCTCCAAGGAAAACCATTCTGATCTCCTATTAGAAAAATTCCTAATTCTCCCTTTGGGGCTTCAACTCTCACATAAAGTTCTTGTTTCGGTAATTCAAAGGTCGGAGACGGTTTTTTACTAATGAATCGATAGTCAAAATCATTCCATTCTGGATCCTTTTCTCTATCAAAGCAGCGGATTTCGAGATTTTCATAAGGGCCCCCCGGAATTCCTTCCAGAACCTGTTGAATAATTTTTATAGATTCCGTCATTTCACCAATTCGGACTAAATAACGAGCTAATGAATCTCCTTCTTTTTGCCATTGAACTTCCCAATCAAATTCCTCGTAACACTCATAATGATCAATTTTACGAAGATCCCAGCGTATTCCGGAAGCCCGGAGCATTGGTCCTGATAAACCCCAATTTATTATTTCCTTTTCACTAATAACGCCCACTCCTTCAACCCGTTCTAAAAAAATAGGATTTCGCGTAATAAGTTTTTGATATTCAACAACCCCTGTTAAAAAATAATCGCAAAAATCCAAACATTTATCTATCCAGCCATAAGGTAGATCGGTCGCTACTCCCCCGATACGAAAATAATTATGCATCATTCTCATACCGGTGGCAGCTTCGAATAGATCATATATTAATTCTCTTTCTCTAAAAATATAGAAGAAGGGAGTTTGTGCACCAATATCTGCCATAAAGGGTCCAAGCCATAACAGGTGAGAAGCTATACGACTCAACTCCAACATAATTACTCGAATATAGCTGGCCCTCTTAGGTACTTGAATATTTCCTAACTGTTCTGGCCCATTTACCGTTATTGCTTCTGTGAACATAGTAGCTAAATAATCCCAACGTGTTACATAAGGCAGATATTGTATAATTGTTCGGTTTTCCGCAATTTTTTCCATCCCTCTGTGTAAATAACCCAATATTGGTTCACAATCAATAACATCTTCACCATCTAGAGTAACAATGAGTCGAAGAACACCGTGCATTGATGGGTGGTGAGGACCCATATTGACTATCATGAGGTCTTTTCTTGTAGCTGGGGCATTCATAGGTTTTTCCTAGAGTCATTCTTCCATGAATTGCTTAAAATAAAAAAGAAGTTCATCAAAGTTCAATTAAGATAGAATAAATCGAATAATTCAAAACCACTCTTCAAATTAATTTAACGAGTTTGTGTCTCCCGAATATTCAACTGATTAATTAATTTTTTATAACGTATTCCGTTTTTCTTTGACAAATAAGACAGTAGTCGTTGGCGTTTTCCCAGAATTTTACGTAAGCCTCGTTGAGATAAATAGTCTTTTTTGTGCAATTTCAAATGTGAAGTAAGTCGTCGTATTTTAGTGGTGAAATTCAATACTTGAAATTCAACCGACCCCGGGTTTTCTTCTTTTTTTTCTTGTGAAATAACAGGTATAAATGGATTTTTTACCATAAAATGAAAACTGTCCCCTCTCCCTCTTTTTTCTAGTTATAGATATATTTTTTTGATCAGTAATAATAATGATACTCATTCATTTTGAATTTGGTATATATAAAACCTTAATTTCTTTAAGAATTCCTGATTGTTTTTCAAATCAAATTCATTATTAATCAATCCAATTCAAATAGGTAGACTAAAAACACTATATTTATGTATTCAGACAAAAAAAAAAAGAAAAAAAATATTTTTTTGATTCATTTCTAGATCTAATGGATACTGAGTTAGTATCATGCCTCAGAATAGAAGGTAAGACAATGCGTGTGCATCTATTTGTCTTCGCATATCAGATATATTACGGGAAATAGAAGAAAAAAAAATGTAGATTAACGAATTTTCAATTGCGGATACATATGTATCCTTACCATACTGAAACGACTGCCATTATTGGTATCAAACCAATAGCGATTCATACAAGCTAAATCTTCTAATCGATAATTTGGCCAAAGAAAGAATTTTAAATGAATTAGTTTTTTTTTATCTCTATCTTTCAAAACTTGACAGCAATTATTTACTTTATTCCCATTGTAAAATGATGTATTTCTGTTCCTATAAGTGAAACTAATTAGAATTCTCAATTCTCTACGACGTTTATAGGATAAAATATTTTCAGGAACAAGCAAATCATAATGCTTTTTTTCTTTATTTTCAGTCATCTTATGATGTCTTGTAATGGATTCCTCAAAATTCTTAATATAGCTTTTTTCTCGTTCTCTTTGATTAATTTGGTGTTTACTCTTATGAATCAATGAAGGGCCTATGGTTTGATACATAATAAATTTTCCATCGTTTTTTCTAAACAGACGAACCGGTTCGATAAGCAATATTCCTTTGATCATCAATTTCAAACTTTTCTGTTTCGTAATCGCCATAATATCTAGACTTAGTTCTCTTCTTTGAACAGAGGCTACAGAAATCTCGCTTAGATTTATCATTCTAAGTAGAAGAGAATATAGGTTGATATTATTCATTACTCTTTGAATTAAACCATAATTCCAATTCCATTGAAAACGCCAATACCTTCTTAGGAATAAATTGAGTTCCGCTTCTATCTTGCTCTTGGATTTCTTTTTCTTTCTATCCCCCTTTTTCATGTCCCATCCTACATAATCTTGTTCAAAATCCTTTTCTTGGATTGAAAGAGGTGATTTAAGATCCACTTGATCTGCGTATTCTGTTTCTCTTTGATTTCGAGTTTCCAACTCTAATTCAAGAGATTTTTGTTTTTTCGATGGTCTAAAAATATCTATTTTTTTCTTTTTAGCGATGCTTTTATTTTCACTAATTTTTTTATTTATATTTCCATTAAATTTGAAAAAAAGTAATTTGATTGGTATTACCCACGGGTTACTTGTATATGCATTATAAAATATTACAAATTTTGAGAAGAACCAAAGTTTCAGATTCGATTTCAATATGGATCTGGAATGATTTATTATTTCTACATTCATTTTCATCCAATCAAAAAGAAATCTTTTTTGATTGGATGGGTTGATTTCTTCATGAGGCGTAAGATAATAATTGTGATCGATCCAGGCCTCCATATCCATTTTGTTTCTATGACAGAAGTTCATAATTCTCCAATCAAAATACTTTCTATCCATATTTTTCGTTTTTTCCATATAGATAATATCGTCTAGATAATTCTTGATAAAGATATCATCCGTCATATCAAATAGTTCTTGTTTACGCGTGTTGTAATAAATTTCTTGGTTATTTTTTGCTTGTAATGGCGATCTATATCCATAAATATATGAGTCTTTCTTATCTGCATAATTAAGATATTTATATGATAAAAGATCATATTCATATTGTTTTTTTAATTTATTTTTTTTATTTGTTAAAAATTTTAATAATGAGTCTACTTCTTGTTTTTTATAAAAAATGGATCGATTTTTTTCATATGAATCCCATTTGATTAAATCTTTATTTTGAGCCATACCGCGTTCATTGATTCTATTTCGCCATTTTTTTGGTACTAAGCTAGACCATCTATTCTGAGATAAATCGTATTGATAATGACCCTTTAACCAATTTAGCCATTGATTCATTACAGAATTGGGAGGATGTATTAATTTGGAATGAAATATTCCTTTTATTCCAATAAGACAATCCTTTATTTCATTTTTAAGAAAAAGAGATGTTCCATCGTATTCAAAAAGAGATCTTAACTTATACTTATATAAGTTAATAACTAGGGTTTGTGATAATTTGTAAAATACATATGCTTGTGACAAAGAGGATACGTCAAGAAAAACCTGTGAATTCGTATTACTAATATTAGAAATTGACTTTTGTATAGTCGAAATAAAGTGAATTATACTTTGATTTGTTTTATGAATTCTTTCTTCATTTGCTTCATTATTATAAATGTATTTATTAATTTTTTTTTTTGTTGATTCAAGAAAAAGTTGTAGATTGATCCTAGGAATATTAATGATATATAGAAAGATATCTATGTATGCCCTTTCAATGAGAAATTTTAAAAAATAATGTGATTTCCGGACTAATCGAACATTTATTCTTTTTAATAATTGCCAAATATTTTTTTGTAAGTCTAATCTTTTATTATTATAAGTTGCTTTGTTAGAACTAATATTGATCTCGGGTAGGATAAATCCCCTTTTCTTGTCGTTTGTAATTTGGTCTATTTGCTTTATGATTCTCTTTGTTCTATCATTCAGATCTTTTATTTTTTTTTCTGTTAATGAAGAATTTGCCCAATTAATAGATTGAATTGGAATGGACGATTCGTAAATCATTTGATTACTGTTAGTAATTGTTGAATCTTTTTGAGTTTCACTCAATTCTTGTCTCAATACAAATAAAAATCTTTTTTTTACAAATAGAATCTTTTTGATGATCCATTTTGTTGTTTCTTTCGATACATTTTGAAACGATTTTCTGTTTAACATTTTTAAA